GTGCTATCTCCCATTTATCTCTTATTGAATTAACTGATCAACTTGCTATCGGACATTTATTTTCGATTTGGTATTATTCCAAAAAGGATTTCGACATATTTCACTTTATTATAATTATGAGAATCAATCCTACTACTTCTAGCCCTGCGGTTTCCACACTTGAAGAAAAAAAACTAGGGCGTATCGCTCAAATTATTGGCCCAGTACTGGATGTCGTTTTTCCCCCGGGCAAAATGCCTAATATTTATAACGCTTTGGTAGTTAAGGGTCGAGATACTGTCGGTCAGCAAATTAATGTGACTTGTGAGGTACAACAATTATTAGGAAATAATCGAGTTAGAGCTGTAGCTATGAGTGCTACAGATGGGCTGATGAGAGGAATGGAAGTGATTAACACGGGAGCTCCTCTAAGTGTTCCAGTCGGCGGAGCTACTCTCGGGCGAATCTTCAACGTTCTTGGAGAGCCTGTTGATAATTTAGGTCCTGTAGATACTCGCACAACATCTCCTATTCATAGATCTGCGCCTGCCTTTATACAGTTAGATACGAAATTATCAATCTTTGAAACAGGTATTAAGGTGGTAGATCTTTTAGCTCCTTATCGCCGTGGAGGAAAAATCGGACTATTTGGGGGAGCTGGAGTAGGTAAAACAGTACTCATCATGGAATTGATCAACAACATTGCCAAAGCTCATGGAGGCGTATCCGTATTTGGCGGAGTAGGAGAACGTACTCGTGAAGGAAATGATCTTTACATGGAAATGAAAGAATCCGGAGTAATTAATGAAAAAAATCTTGCAGAATCAAAAGTAGCTTTAGTCTATGGTCAAATGAATGAACCGCCGGGAGCTCGTATGAGAGTTGGTTTGACTGCCCTAACTATGGCAGAATATTTCCGGGATGTTAATGAACAAGATGTGCTTCTATTCATCGACAATATCTTTCGTTTTGTCCAAGCAGGATCAGAAGTATCCGCATTATTAGGGAGAATGCCTTCTGCAGTGGGTTATCAACCTACCCTTAGTACAGAAATGGGTTCTTTGCAAGAAAGAATTACTTCTACCAAAGAGGGATCTATAACTTCGATCCAAGCAGTTTATGTACCTGCGGACGATTTGACCGACCCTGCTCCTGCCACTACATTTGCACATTTAGATGCTACTACCGTACTATCAAGAGGATTAGCTGCCAAGGGTATTTATCCAGCAGTAGATCCTTTAGATTCAACGTCAACTATGTTACAACCTCGGATCGTTGGCGAGGAACATTATGAAACTGCGCAAAGAGTTAAGCAAACTTCACAACGTTACAAAGAACTTCAGGACATTATAGCTATTCTTGGGTTGGATGAATTATCCGAGGAGGATCGTTTAACTGTAGCAAGAGCACGAAAAATTGAGCGTTTCTTATCACAACCCTTCTTCGTGGCAGAAGTATTTACTGGTTCTCCAGGAAAATATGTTGGTCTTGCAGAAACAATTAGGGGGTTTCAACTGATCCTTTCCGGAGAATTAGATGGTCTGCCCGAGCAGGCTTTTTATTTGGTGGGTAACATCGATGAAGCTACCGCGAAAGCTATGAACTTAGAAGTGGAGAGCAATTTGAAGAAATGACCTTAAATCTTTGTGTACTGACTCCTAATCGAATTATTTGGGATTCAGAAGTGAAAGAAATCATTTTATCTACAAATAGTGGCCAAATTGGTGTATTACCGAACCACGCCCCTATTGCCACGGCTGTAGATATAGGTCTTTTGAGAATACGCCTCAACGACCAATGGTTAACGGTGGCTCTGATGGGTGGTTTTGCTAGAATAGGGAATAATGAGATCACCATTTTAGGAAATGATGCGGAGATGAGTACTGACATTGATCCGCAAGAAGCTCAACAAACTCTTAAAATAGCTGAAGCTAACTTGAGTAGAGCTGAGGGTAAGAGACAAGTGATTGAAGCGAATCTAGCTCTCAGACGAGCTAGGACACGAGTAGAGGCTGTCAATGTTATTTCCTACTAGTCAATACATCAAAATAATCAAAAGAAGTTTTTTAGAAGTTCTTTATTATACACCACATTTAGATTCTGCCAATTGAAGACAATCAAGTCTAATCTGATACAACGAAAAAAGGAGGATGGGTAGAAAAACTTATTAGATACCATTGCATTGACTCCGGTATCTAATAAGTTCTACCTACTATTGGATTTGAACCAATGACTCCTGCCGTATGAAAGCAATACTCTAACCACTGAGTTAAGTAGGTAATTTATCACCGCAAAAGAAGACCCATCACCTCGGGGATTATAGATAGAATATAATTTCTAAGCAATACCAATCTGTTAACAGTAAACGGATCAAAGAGTTATCATGTGAGATTAGGAAATATCCATCTTGACAAGAAATTATCTATATGTTAAGATATCTATGACAAGGGCTATAGCTCAGTTAGGTAGAGCACCTCGTTTACACGTGCGCCAATGCTTTTCAAGGGAGCTTATTATGCAA